GATAATATCAGAATCTGATGAATCAGCCCGGGTCGGTTTACTAATGGGATGCCCTAATGTGTTACAAAAATTCGCTTTAGACAATGATCCAATCAGAGGAATAATTAGAACTATTGTCTCGAACTTCTTCATAGCATTATTTATTAGAAATGAATTTTCTAGCATTTGACTTCGTACCACTGAAGAATTTAGTCGTACGCTTGAACGATAGCCCAAAAAGTCAAGAGAATACTTGCATAATTGGTTTATATCGATCCTTCCTGGTTGAAACCACGCATAAAAATGATATTGCCATAAAGTAACAAGGTAATATTTCCATTTATTCATCAGAAGAGGCGTATCTTTTGAAGCCAGAATTGATTTTCCTTGATATCTAACATAATGCATGAAAGGATCTTTGAAGAACCATAGGATGCACTGAAAATCATTATCAAAGAAGACTTTGGCAAAATGTTCTATTTTTACATAGAAATAGATTCGCTCAAAAAAGATTCCAGAAGATGTTGACCGTAAATGAGAAGATTGATTACGGAGAAAAAGAAAGATGGATTCGTATTCACATATATGAGAATTATATAGGAACAAGAATAATCTTGGATTACCTTTTGAAAAAAGGGTAATATGTTTCTTTGGAGTAATAAGACTATTCCAATACTCGTGGAGAAAGAAACGTAATAAATGCAAAGAAGAGGCATCTTTCACCCAGTAGCGAAGGGTTTGAACCAAGATTTCTAGATGGATGTGATAGGGTATTAGCACATCCGACACATAATCTAAATGTGAAAATTTGTCCTCTAAAAAAGGAAATATGGAATGAATTGATCGTAAATTATGCGATTTTGCTATTTCTTTCCTTTCTAAGGAAGATACTAATCGTAGGGAAAATGGAATTTCCACAATGACTGCAAATCCCTCTGAGATAATTTGAGAATACAAATTCTTGTTGTGCCCAAAAAATGGATTTTGGATAGAATCATTAGCTGAAAAAATCAAAGGATTCTGTTGATACATTCGAGTAATTAAACGTTTCACAACTATTGAACTAGATTTCTTGTCATAACCTGCATTTTTGAACCTATTTAAACCATGATCATGAGCAAGTGCATAAATATACTCTCGAAAAAGAAGTGGGTATAGGAAGTCATGTTGTCGAGATCTATCTAGTTCGAAATATCCTTGAAATTCCTCCATTGGAAATTTGATTTGACCCCCAAAAGAAAAAAAAGGTAGGGGATTTATTGGTTATCAAATGATACATCGTGCGATACAGTCAAAACAAGGTATTCTAGTAAGAAAAGAATAAATACCTCGTAGACAGGTAGACTCATTAACGGACTCTCTATCCTCTCTTTTTCAATCGAATTAGTTTATATTCGTTATAGGATAAGAAGATGGATTAGAAATCCTTTATTTTTCATTTCAACCCAATCGCTCTTTTGATTTTGGAAAAAAAAATATCTTTATCAATATGCCGCTTCTTCTACACATTTATGTACAACCTAGAATAGGAAATAGCTAATAGTTAGGACTCATTAAAAAATGGATAATCATCCATTCATGGAAAAGCCCTTCCCGTACCAGGTACTAATATCTTTTTAACGTGTAATTAGATCGGGTAATCAGTCAAATTAAGAAATTATGAACAGAAGTTCGTTGCTTTTTCTTTCTTTATAATTAATTGAGGTCATAGGACTCTATCCATTTATTCATTCGACCCAACTCTGAATTAATTTCATTTTTTTCTCACTAAGAATTCAAACAAGGTTTTGAACCGATCCAGTAAGAATGAAATATTTTCAGAATTCTCTATTGATACGACATGCTGTTTTTTCCAGTCATTCCTTTCAGGATCAGTCGTGGTCTTACAAACTCTACCGAAGGTATGAACGAATCCGTTACTTCATATAAATGTGTAAAATATGCTAGCCGCACTTAAAAGCCGAGTACTCTACCGTTGAGTTAGCAACCCGAAAAAAAATTAGGATATGTAGATACAATTGGAAAAAATAAAGAAATTCAATTGCACGACGCAATCAAAACATCGAACTAGCAATAAAATTCAAATTGATTCTAAAATTATGAATCTAAAAAATAAAAATAAAGAGATCCAATAAGAATAATCAAATTTTCAGATAAAAAAAAAGCAATTTGGATAGATTGACTCTTCTCGTTTATGTTATCCATTTTTTTTTAACCAAAAAAGACTTCTTCTTTGTATCACAAAAAATCGAATGAACCCATATATATAGATATTTTTTTTTATTGTGAATGAAGTAAAATAAAAAAACGAAATCTAAGAAAGAAAAATATAAGAAAGATAAATAGATCCCTTTCTACACGATCGAATTATATTTGTTCAATACACTGTTGTCAATATGAATAGTTCGAAAAGAATACAATAAAAAAAAAGTATAAATAGAGCAAAAGAAGAGGAAGGGAGTGGGGAAAGTATAGTAGAAAAAAAAACTTACACTTCTACAAAGCTATATACGAATCACCCACACCCTCTTCTTTTGTATTTCATTAATTGACTTTCCTTTAATTAAGACGAAATTCCGTAAAAACAAACCCCCGCCTTCTTTAAAATATCATAAACAGTTCCTGTAGGTTGAGCGCCCTTTTCAAGAAAATATAGAATAGCAGGAATATTTAAATACGTTTGATTATTTATCGGATCATAAAAACCCACTTTCCGAAGATCTCTTCCTTCTCTTCGGGATCGAACATCAATTGCAACGATTCGATAAACGGCTCATTGGGATAGACGTAGATAAACTAGAACCCCCCCTAGAAACGTATACGAAGTTTTCTCCTCGTACGGCTCGAGAAATTAGAATATAGATATGTCTATCTATACAATTCTAATGTCAAATAGATCTATAAAAGCATTAAATCAAATAAATTAGACTATGATTATTTAATACTTTTTTTTCTTTATAAAAAAAAAAAGAATTTGTATTCTCAAAACTCAAGTTGAGTAATTCTGAAATAGCTCAAAAGAAAACCCTTAGGCATTTGATTTTTTGAGTGGTCTCTAACCCCTTTTTCTTTGTCTCATTTAGAATCTATTCGGACTCCTTATTCTTGATCTAGTTGTCGAGACAATTAAAAAAAAAGATATTTCCTTGTTCCAAAATATTTTCTCTTTGCCTTGAATCATTGGGTTTAGACATTACTTCGGTGATTTTTAATCGTTTCAAAATGGCAGCAACATGCCCCTTTTTCTGATTTATTTCTATCAAAGAATCATAAACGGTTGATTCCCGCACGATACACTTTGGATCAAAAGAGTTTCACTAATTCCAACAAATTTTCCTTTTTTGGATTTGAAACTTGCTCGAATTGGATCCTTTCGATTTAGAAATCGAAAATAGACTACACTTACGAAGTTGTTCCAACTTATTAATTGGCACTAACCCTAGATCCTTGCCCTGAGAAATGAATCAATACTTTCTACTCGAGCTACATCACATACTGTTTACACTACAACCCAAGAAAAAATGAGGTTTCTAGTGGAACAGAACAAAGGATGTCGAGCTAAGAGCACCTTCATTCCTATAGAATCAAAAGGGTGGGTGTAAGAATCCACAACTGATCATGTCCTTCAAGTCGCACGTTGCTTTCTACCACATCGTTTCAAACGAAGTTTTACCATAACATTCCTCTAGTTTGGAACTGATATGTAATTGATTCAATTAGGGAATCATGAATAGTCATTTGTTCGGTCGTTACATTGCTTTCTAAAGAAGTCTTAGAAAGAATTCAATTTCACCCTCGATTTTCTTTTTATTGGATGAATGCAATATTTTTATTTTATTTATTAATTATTAATTTCTAAATATTAGAAAGAAAAAAGCTCTTTGTATTGAATCTACATTGCATCTTCAAGTAACTTGAGAGGATATATTCAACAATCTTAGACTTCTTCGAATATTAAATACTCATAAGAAATCATTAAATTCAAATAGTTATTGAATTGAAAAAAACCTACCCGGATATCACTATTTGATGAATAAAGTTTTACTAAAGATTACATTTATCATCATAAATAATCTATCTTTGAATTAAACCTAAATCTCAGTGATTAAAAAAATATAGATAGATAGAAAAAGAAATTTATTTCTTTTTTTCGTGGAGTGGATAAAAAAAAGTTGATGTAAAGGAAGATTTAGGCTCTTTTTCTTTCATTTCATACTGAAAAAGAAAATCATAAAAAAAAAAAAGAATTCCCTCTATCAGATAGACTGAACAATTGTCAGTGGAATGAATTATGAATATTCAATATAGAATATTTTAAATGAACGGATCAAAAATCTTTTTCAAAAAACCAAAAAACGTTATCACTGAAATAGAACGACAATAATACATTAAGCATTTCCTCATTTTACGCGTAGTTTCTTTGACTGGTGGGGGTTCGTTCAATAATTTTTATTTAAAGTAAGGAGAATAGAATATAGAATGTATGAATTACCCCCTGTCTATATTATTCCATATATTTACAATTATTTATGAGAACCAAATCAAATACGAAATGAAATACCTAAAAATGAGGTTCAAAGAAAATAGATATGTTATATGTATGTAATTGATTATTTCTTAATCCAATTTGTACAAGCACAGCTAGTGAAATTGATATCTTACATTGTTAATTAATTCTTATTATATGGCACGTAAGACTTTTCGAAGTAACTAACTTAAACTTCAATATGAATATTCAATATTCAAAGTATAAGGGGATGGACATACGATGAAAAGCGCATTCAACCTCTTTCTTTTGCAATCCCCTTTTTTCTTTATTTTCAATTCTTCGAATCTATGTTCCTAGATCACAACTCGATTCAGTTCCATCTATATCTATCTTATTTGAATTTAATTTGTGAAAAAATAGGATTTAAAGAAGAATAGAATCATTAAAAATCAGAAACAAGAATCACATAATATCCAATATTTGACTCTTAAAGAGTAAAGAAGACAGTTCAAAAAGACAACCTTTCTTTATTCTATTCTGATAATAGATATTTCTATCTATATAGATAATAGGTATTCCCTGGGACGGAAGGATTCGAACCTCCGAATAGCGGGACCAAAACCCATTGCCTTACCACTTGGCCACGCCCCATTTCGATTTCTATTCAATACTAATAAACACTAGTATTGTTTTTTGTTATTCGTCAATTCCAATCCAAAAAAAATATCTATGGACTCTATTGTTCCTAGGGTTTTGACACGTGTAGAGATACAATGAAACTGAATTTATTGATCATTACATATAATTCAATTAAGATATTGTATAAAAGTATGATTTCTTCTATTCTTTTTTAATGTAAGAATTGAAGGATTTTTGATTGGTTGAGTTCAAAGAAGGATTTTTTGGTATACCTTACTCTTTTTTTTTTTCATTTTTAAGGGATATCAATTATCAATAACAATAACTCAATCAAAATACAATTTCCAAGAAAAAAAAATGTTTGTTATGCTTAATATCTTTAGTTTGATCTGTATCTGTCTTCATTCCACCCTTTATTCGAGTAGTTTTTTCTTAGCCAAATTGCCGGAGGCCTACGCTTTTTTGAATCCAATCGTAGATTTTATGCCAGTAATACCCCTTCTCTTTTTTCTCTTAGCCTTTGTTTGGCAAGCTGCTGTAAGTTTTCGATGAGATCTTTAATACTGTCCTAGACATGATTTATTCGAAAAAAAAAATCGAACAATGGATAAGATCGGATAAGTCTCACAGCATGAACCCTCGATTCAAACAATTCTTAGATAGCTGCAAGAAATCTGACTCACTCTCTTTCCTTTCCTCATTCTGATTCTTTTTCATTTATTGAAAAACCCTTTTAGAGTCATCCCAAAATAGGAAAGATATTTTTTTTTTAATAAAAGACTCGACTCTTATTCCAAATGAATTTCTGAAAATTCTTTTTGATTTTTGATTTCGAGAAACCATTTTGTTTATTGGTGTCAAAATAGGATATGGGGTAGAAAAATGGAGAATCTATTCTCTTTTTTTTTTCAAAAAAAAAAAGATCTTGGAGATTGTGTAATGCTTACTCTCAAACTCTTTGTTTACACAGTAGTGATATTTTTTGTTTCTCTCTTCATCTTTGGATTCCTATCTAATGATCCAGGACGTAATCCTGGACGTGAAGAATAAAAAGGCCTTTCTTTTTACTTGCTTAATTTTTCAATGTTCTTACTTCGGATTTTATCTATTGTACATCCTTATTTATTATATTAAATAAAAAAAAAACAAAAACAAGGGAAAGGTTTTGAAAAAAAAGAAAGAAAATACCAAGTCATCAACGGAAACGGAAAGAGAGGGATTCGAACCCTCGGTACGAAAAACTCATACAACGGATTAGCAATCCGACGCTTTCGTCCACTCAGCCATCTCTCCCAATTGAAAAAGGATAATTACTATCTTACATTACACAAAAAATAAGGCTTGAAAAAAATCCTTTCTTTATCTCTCTTTATTCTTTTTTTGACTATATTGATATATACAACTTTAATATATACTACTTTTATAAGCAGTCCCATTTAGATAAAGAAAAGGTTCTAAAGAGATATTTCGAATAAAAAAAAATAAAAAAGCAAGAATACCTCTTCTTCCGAAAGAGCTTTTTTTCTTTTCACGGCCTGGCCTGGTCAGTACCTAGCCGGGCCATTTTTTGTTCCATTCCAAATCATAGATAAAATGATTTGTTTGAAAACAAAAGTGCTTATTATTGATTATTGAAACAACAATCAGAAGAAGGAATCTTTCCATTCCTATGATATGGAATTTCATTCTATAGAATCAAAGTGTTATTTTTTATTGTATTATTATTATTCTTTCTTTTCTTTCCTTCTTTTTTTCCTTTACTGGAAAAAAAGAAAAAAAAATAAGGAACTGTGGATTGTTGTGCAATGCATTCTTATGTCATAACATAAATAGTTTTATCGAGCCCTACCTGTTCTGTCAAAAATCCTCCAGCAAAAGAAAGAACTTGTTCTTTCTTTCTTTTAATTTTGAATTAGGAGTGTTCTTTTACTAATCTGATTAGGTCTACTAACATGACAAAACCAAAACAAACACACCAATGCTATAATTTTCATCATTATTTTGTTTTGGATCCTATCTTGATTACGTCCGATTACCTTTTTTTGTTCGACAAAAGTTTCATTTATATACAATAATCGCATTGTAGCGGGTATAGTTTAGTGGTAAAAGTGGGATTCGTTTTATTAATCCCTTTTATAGTTAAGGGATCTCTCGGTTTGATTTGATTCATATTCCGAAAAAAAACTTTTTTTCTTAAAAGGATTTAATCCTTTACCTCTCAACGAAGGATTCGAGGAAGAATATACATTCTCGTGATTTGTATCCAAGGGTCAATTAAAAATTGACAAATTGGATTATTTAATTGCGAAACATAATTTTTTTTTTAATTGGATCAATACTTCCAATTTAATGAGTATTAGTAAAGGATCCATGGATAAAGATAGAAAAGCGTA